GCATTAATAATTATCTTCATTTTGAAGTTAGTATTAATAGTTCTATTTCAGGTAATACCGATTATTACAGTAACAGTTATAATTATAATTATAGTTTCATTTATACTGAAAGTAGTGAAAGTGGGAATTCGAGTATAAAAACTCGTAATAATGGCAGCGATCTCAATATAAGAGAAGAGTCTAATGATTTCAATATAAATCAAAGATACAAACATTTATGGGTTCAATGCGAAAATTGTTATGGATTAAATTATAAAAAATTTTTTAAGTCAAAAATGAATATTTGTGAACAGTGTGGATATCATTTGAAAATGAGTAGTTCAGATAGAATCGAACTTTTGATTGATTCGGGCACTTGGGATCCTATGGATGAAGAGATGGTCTCTATGGACCCTATTGAATTTCATTCAGAGGAAGAACCTTATAAAGATCGTATTGATTTTTATCAAAGAAAAACAGGTTTAACTGAAGCTGTTCAAACAGGCATAGGTCAACTAAATGGTATTCCAATAGCAGTTGGGGTTATGGATTTTCAGTTTATGGGAGGTAGTATGGGATCCGTAGTCGGCGAGAAAATCACCCGTTTGATCGAGTATGCTACTAATCGATCTTTACCTGTCATTATTGTGTGTGCTTCTGGGGGAGCACGCATGCAAGAAGGAAGTTTGAGCTTGATGCAAATGGCTAAAATATCTTCTGCTTTATATGATTATCAATCAAATAAAAAGTTATTCTATATATCAATCCTGACATCTCCTACAACTGGTGGAGTAACAGCCAGTTTTGGTATGTTGGGAGATGTCATTATTGCTGAACCAAATGCCCACATTGCATTTGCGGGTAAAAGAATAATTGAACAAACATTGAATAAAACAGTACCCGATGGTTCACAAGCGGCTGAGTATTCATTCCATAAGGGCTTATTTGACCCAATCGTACCACGTAATCCTTTAAGGGGTGTTCTGAGTGAGTTATTTCAGCTCCACGGTTTCTTTCCTCTGAATCACAATTCAATATATTAAAGTATAGCACTCGATTCAATTCAATTATTTGTAGCGAACGAGTATTTAGTTCATCGTAAAAAAAAAACTTAAGTTAAGAAGAGTGGTGTTTTCTTTGGTGACATAAGTTCCACTTGTAGTAAGAGCCGGAAGTTTCGGATAATTATTATTTTTTCCTCTAGATCGATTATTCTATTTTTTATCTTATCCCTAATTCCTGATTACTAATCATGAATCCTTTATAAATCAATTAGGATAAACAAAGATAAAAGAGTTAAGTTTCTCCTTCCGAGGAATTGGGGGAAGGGAAGACATTAATAAAAAAAGAATTTTATTTGGCCTTCTTAACATATTAATTTCATTTTAATAGAGACAATAATATAAATATATCTTATTATCTTATTAATAATATATCATATTTGAATCTTAATATTAATTATAAGATATAAGATTCAAATATGATATATTATAGAAAGGAGTGAAAGAACCCTCACTTTTATTTTTTATTATAGAATCGAGTTACCGTTTGCTTTGTTGGATTCGATTAGTGAAAGTCGTGAACTCATAATAAATTCTTAAATACCCTTAGTAAAAAAAAAAAAAAATAGAAAGAATCAAAATCAAAAAGGATGGAAGAAGAAGAATAGGAAAGTTTTTTATATTAAAGTGAATTATCATACATATTTATGTAGAACGATGAATTAGGTACACTTAATTCAGGTCTATATTCCTTGCACTTATTAACTACTTAATATTATTTATATTAGATATACTTATCATAAGATATCTTTAAAATACAAATATTAAATTGGGGCACCCATTCTATGACAGATCTACCCTCTATTTTTGTGCCTTTAGTGGGCCTAGTATTTCCGGCAATTGCAATGGCTTCTTTATTTCTTCATGTCCAAGAAAATAAGATTGTCTAGATTCGATGAGAGCAAATCTTATCAATTTATTTCAACACTGGATCATAATACACATATTTATTTAGTCTAATATGGTACGATATGTGGCTCTTTCCGAACACAAATGAGAGACTCATATGCATACGGATACACGATATCTACATAAATGCAGATTATATATGGGTATAGCTGGTTAAAAATGGATCGGCGAATAGTTTGAAATATAAAGTCAATTTATCTAACTAATTACTCCTAATAGTTCCCGTCAAAATAGTGCTAGTTGATGAGAGTTACTTGGGGGTCAAGAAAAGTAAAGTCAAATTCATTTGGGTTATTCTCTCAATTCCAATCGAATACAACCTTAATATAGTAAGTATAGTATGAACTGGCGATCAGAGCATATCTGGATAGAACTTATAACGGGGTCTCGAAAAACAAGTAATTTTTTTTTGGCCTGTAGCCTTTTTTTAGGTTCATTAGGGTTCTTAGTGGTTGGAACTTCCAGTTATCTCGGTAGGAATCTTATATCCGTATTTCCATCTCAGCAAATATTTTTTTTTCCGCAAGGGATCATAATGTCTTTTTATGGGATCGCGGGTCTATTTATTAGCTCCTATTTGTGGTGTACAATTGCGTGGAATGTAGGTAGTGGTTATGACCGATTTGATAGAAAAGAAGGAATTGTTTGTATTTTTCGTTGGGGATTTCCTGGAATAAATCGTCGCATTTTCCTTCGTTTCCTTATGAGAGATATCCAATCCATTAGAATGGAGGTTAAAGAGGGTCTTTATCCTCGTCGTGTCCTTTATATGGAAATAAGAGGCCAAGGGGCGGTTCCCTTGACTGGCACTGATGAGAATCTTACTCCACGAGAAATTGAACAAAAAGTTGCCGAATTAGCCTATTTCTTGCGTGTACCAATCGAAGTATTTTGAAATGAAGAATTTAATGTTTTCTCAGTATGAGGGAGGGGACTTGCTAATTCCCTTTTTAATACAATTGAAGTTTCTTCAAAAAACTTATTTGATTAAAACATATTAGATTTGATTTCTCCCTTCTGTTAGCGGGTAAATCCACATGGAATAAAACAAAAGTGGGAGATTTTATATGGAACAACTAAATTCTAATAAAAATACATTTTTTCTATACCAAAACCCCTTTTTTATGCGCAGGGAGCCCCTAATTTAGAATTTATACTAAATAAAATTTTATATAATTTATACTAATAAAAATAAAAAGTCTAATTAAGTATGCATTCATCAAACATATTCGAACATTTTTTTTTGTAATACAGAATTCATCTTTTTAGACCCAATATTTCGAATTTATAGATTACATTATTTCTGGACTGTGGTTAGGTGGTGAAACATTTCGAAATAATTATCCGAGAAGGCATTTTTTGTTTCGAAATCCAAATCATATTTGTTACTTCTAGTGGATTTTCGAGTATTCATCGATAGGACCAAATAACAAATGGAGATGAAATTAGTTGGAATTTACCCAATGGAGATATCTCAATATTTTCTAAATACAAGGACTAAATTTTGACACAAAAATGGGAATAAATTCATTGGTTCGATACGATACCTTAGTTATAGAATCTGTGTTCAGATAAATATCTGATAAAATCCACGAATGCAGCGGATTCATTAACAATTTACAGATAAAAAATGAAAAAAAAAAAAAATCATTGACTTCCCTCCCATATCTTGTATCCATAGTATTTTTGCCCTGGTGGGTCTCTCTTTTATTTAATAAAAGTCTGGAACCTTGGGTTATAAATTGGTGGAATACCCGGCAATCCGAAACTTTCTTGAATGATATTCAAGAGAAAAGGATTCTAGAAAAATTTATAGAATTAGAAGAACTATTCCTCTTGGACGAAATGATAAAGGAATACCCTGAAACACAGATACAAAAGCTTCGTATAGGAATACACAAGGAAACGGTACAATTAGTCAAAACACACGATGAGTATAATCTCCATATCATTTTTAATTTATCGACAAATATAATCTGTTTCGCTATTCTAAGTGGTTATTGTATTCTGGGTAATGAAGAACTTGTTATTCTTAATTCTTGGGTTCAGGAATTCCTGTATAACTTGAGTGACACAATAAAAGCTTTTTCAATTCTTTTAGTTACTGATTTATGGATCGGATTTCATTCAACCCATGGTTGGGAACTTATGATTGGTTCAGTCTACAACGATTTTGGATTGGCTCATAACGATAAAATTATATCCGGTCTTGTTTCCACTTTTCCAGTTATTCTAGATACAATTGTGAAATATTGGATCTTCCATTATTTAAATCGTGTATCTCCTTCGCTTGTAGTCATTTATCATTCAATCAACGAATAAAGAACTCATTTGGTCTCTTGATATCAATCAAATAAGAATGTTTCTTCGTGTTTAAAGAATAAAGAAAGTATTTTCAATCTTACTTATTCTTTATTTATACTTATACCTGTTCAAGGTATTCGTCCCATATTCTAGTACAATTATTCCAGTACAATGGCAGACTCGTGGATAGGGAACTACACTAATTAGTTACCTTTCTAATTTATTGTAGAAATTCTGGGATCAATGATTGAACCATGCAAAATAGAAATATTTTTTCTTGGGTAAAGGAACAGATGACTCGATCCATTTCTGTATCAATCATGATATATGTAATAACTCGGGTATCTATTTCAAATGCATATCCCATTTTTGCGCAGCAGGGTTATGAAAATCCGCGTGAAGCAACTGGACGAATTGTATGTGCAAATTGCCATTTAGCTAATAAGCCCGTGGATATTGAAGTTCCGCAAACTGTACTTCCTGATACTGTATTTGAAGCAGTTGTTCGAATCCCCTATGATATGCAACTGAAACAAGTTCTTGCTAATGGGAAAAAGGGGGCTTTGAATGTGGGAGCTGTTCTTATTTTACCCGAAGGATTTGAATTAGCCCCCCCCGATCGTATTTCTCCTGAGGTGAAAGAAAGGACGGTAAATCTATCCTTTCAGAGTTACCGTCCCAATAAAAGAAATATTCTTGTAATAGGTCCTGTTCCCGGCCAGAAATATAGTGAAATTGTTTTTCCCA